AACTGGTATTGTTGTGATCGGTTTAATAGGTATTTTCTTTTATGGTTCATACTCCGGGTTGGGTTCATCTCTGTAATAATCTAATTATAAGATGAACTGAGTTGGAGACATGAAAGCTTAAGAAGGCAAGGGGATCCTTCTTAAGCTTTCATAATATTTTATTAGTATTAGTCTAAATAAAAAATTTATAATTTTTTCCGATTAAAAAAAAACTCCATTTCATTTTTTTCTCATAATGTTTTTGAAAACTTCATTAATTCTTTTAGAAGATCTCTTACTCACTGATAGTATCTTATCTATTTTTCAAAGTTCGAATCAAGAAGGAATCGCTCGATTTCATTTTCCTGAATGACACAATTACAATATACATTTCTGTCGATCAGATATTATGCAAAGCAAATCCTTTTCGAATAGATCATTACTCTATTTAGTATCTTATTAAAGTTTCATTTTTTTTGTCTAAGTTTATTAGAATAAGTTCTATTTTATCCAAAAATTTCCCTCTATTTTTTTTGTTTGTTCACTACTTTAGATATGTAAACGTAATAAAAAAAAAGGGTTCTGATAAACCTGAAAAAATAAAAACTAGGGATAGTAATCTTTTACAAACGGGATCAAAAAGCGTTTTTATGTAGACACAAGAAAGAAATGTAGAAAATTCCTCTCTTGTGTGTCAAAGAAAAGACTAAGAAGAAGGCGAATAATCCTTTGTTTTATATTCTCCACTTACTTATCTTATGTCTAGTATCTAGTGAAATTTTAGATTTTATTCGATTCGAATAGAAAACGATTGATCCATTCTATGACATTTCAATCTCACAAGAGTAACCTAGTAACACCGCTCGAATTTGGCTTGAAAAAAAAAAAGAAGGAAGAAAGTAAAAAAATATTTTTCACAATATACATACTATGACTAGTAATGCGATACAAATAATTCCCGATATCGACATCTAAAATAGAAACAAACAAAAAGCTTTTGATAATTTTTGATCGTACATAATAGAATTTAATTGCCAAAAAAAGAATTTGATTCTTTTTACGAATTGGATATTGGAAATCCGCAAATCTAGAAATTCATTTCGGACAATTGAACCTTCTCAAACTGCTTCTTCTTAAGAACCAAAAATATTTGTGCCAAAATAACAGATGCCAAGAAGAACAAAAGGCCTTGGACACGAGATGGATCTTGAAGTACTATTTCCGCATCCCCTTGACCAAATCCACCCACATTAGGATTACTCGTTAATGGCTGATCAAGTTTGATAGATTCGCCTTCCGAAATAAGAAGTTCTGGCCCGGGAGGAATAATATCAACCACTTGACGTTCATCTGACGTATCCAATATGGTTATTTCGTACCCCCCTTTTTCTTTTCGTATGATTTTACTTACTACACCAGCCGCTGTAGCATTATAAACTGTATTGTTACTCTTGCTCCCATCGGGATAAATCTGACCCCTTCCTCTATTCCCACCTACATATATGGGATATTTTAAGAAGTGAACATCTTTATTAGTAGCGGGGTCCGGTGAAAGAATAGGAAAGGTAACTTCACTATATTTCTGACCAGAAACAGGACCTATCACAAGAATATTTTTTTTAGTAGGGCGATAGCTCTGAAAAGACAGATTGCCTATCTTTTCTTTCATCTCGGGCGAAATACGATCGGGGGGGGCTAATTCAAATCCCTCAGGTAAAATAAGAACAGCCCCCACATTCAAACCCCCTTTTTTACCATTAGCAAGAACTTGTTTAACTTGCATATCATAAGGAATTCGAACAACTGCTTCAAATACAGTATCAGGAAGTACCGCTTGCGGAACCTCAATATCCACGGGCTTATTAGCTAAATGGCAATTGGCGCATACAATACGCCCCGTCGCTTCTCGTGGATTTTCATAACCCTGCTGTGCAAAAATGGGATATGCATTTGAAATGGATGTACGAGTGATGATATATATCATCAGCAATACGGAAATAGATCGAATAATCTCTTTCTTTCCCCAAGAAAAGGTGTTTTTAGTTTGCATGGTCCAATCATTGATCCCGAAAATTTATACAATTACAATAAAATTAGGTAGGTCGTTTGTATAGTTCCCTATCCACAATTCTGCTATTTACTTGACTGAAACCATTTTCATGGAATATAAGGAGTAGGAGAAATCCCTGTAGGGTAGAAAGAGTAAGTACGTCTTAAAATGGAAATGCTTTACTTATGTACCTTATGTTACAAAGTAACAAATATTATAGTTGGATCAGTCATTCATTGAATGATAAATCACTACAAGTGATGGAGATACACGATTTAAATAACGGAAGATCCAATATTTTAAAATTGTATCCAGAATGACTGGAAAAGTAGAAACAAGACCAGATATAATTTGATCGTTGTGAGAAAATCCAAAATCTTTGTAGACATAGCCAATCATTAGTTCCCAACCATGGGGCGAATGGAATCCGATACATAAATCAGTTAATAAAAGAATAGAAAAAGCTTTTATTGTGTCACTTAAGTTATAGAGGAATTCTTGAACCCAAGAGTTAAGAATAGCAAGTTCTTCATTACCCAGAATAGAATAACCACTTAAAATAATGAAAGAGGTTATATTTGTCGATAAGTGCAAAATCATATGGATATGATCCTCATTGTGGATCTTGATCAATTGGATCGTTTCTTTGTGAATTCCTATACGAAGTGTTTGTAGATGTGTTTCCGGGTATTCTTTTATCATTTCGTCCAAGAGTAAAAGTTCTTCCAATTCTATGAATTTTTCTAGAATACTTTTTTCTTGAATATCAGTCAAAAAAGTTTCGGATTGGCTAGTATTCCACCAATTAGTAATCCAAAATTCAAGACTTTTTTTAAATGCGAGAGAGATCCACCAGGGCAAAAATACTATAGATGTAAGATATAGAAGAGGAAGAAATGCTTTCTTTTTTGCCATTTTTTCATCTTTGAATTGTTAATGAAACCGCCTCATTTGTTGAATCTATGTAATCTACTAATTCTATTAACCCAAAGTTCTATTCTATTACAAAGCATCGGACCTATGAATCTATTCCCTGTTTTTTATTTGTGATTCAGTAGTTAGTCCTTGAATTTAGCAAGAATACAGAAATAGAATAAGAGCCCGCTTCAAATGAAGAAATAAGAAAAAATCTTGTTTCCAGATACCTCAATTGAATTGATCAAATTCGAAGCCCTTTTCGATGAATGCTTGAAAGAACCAATTCAAGCAAGTAATGAATATTTTTTGGATTTTAAGCCAAAAGAACTCCCCTTGTCCTTTCTATCAAAAAAGAAAATCTTTCGAAAAAAAAAAATGCCCGCAATTATAGTCCAGGAAAAATGGAGATAGATTTATTAAGAATATTGTGATCTACCGATCATAAATTCAAAACCTAATGATCCAAAATGAGTGACAAAACAAGACCGAAAAGTTATCCTTATAAGAGATCCAAGCAATCTTTTGCCTTTGATCATTAAGAAACACAACATAAAAGATAAAAAAAAAAGAAAGGAGAGGGAATTGACAAGATATGATCTATTTGTATCTAACCTATCAATTGATATTGAAAATAACAAGAGAAATACTTTATTCCGAAATGTTTTGATATACGAGATGAATCTATTATTTTATTTCGATTTGTTACTTTTACTTGTTTTTTACTGAATTGAGTTGAGTGAATTTCCATACGCATAAAAAATAATTTATGCGTACAAAAAAAGTTTCGTTTTATGGATGTTCCATATACGTATACTTTGGCTCGAATGAACGTTCTGAAAAAAGTTTATTAAGCTATGCTATGCTGAAGAAAGAACAGATAATTCTTTAATTTTTTCCCTGCCGCTGGAAAAGAATTTCTTCTTAAGTTCAATTTAATTTCAAAATACTTCAATCGGTACGCGCAAGAAATAGGCCAATTCGGCGGCTTTTTGCTCAATTTCACGCGGAGTCAAATTCTCATCAGTACGTGTCAAAGGAACGGCCCCCTGTCCTTTGATTTCCATATAAAGGACACGACGAGCATAAATACCCTCTTTAACTTCGATTCGGATGGACTGAATATCTTTCATACGAAACCGTAGAAAGATGCGACGATTTTTCCCAGGAAATCCCCAACGAAAAATACACACTATTCCTTCTTTTCTATCGAATCGATCATAGCCACTCCCTACATTCCACGAAATTGTGCACCACAAATAGGAACTAATAAATAAACCTGCGATACCGTAGAAAGACATCACGATCCCTTGTGGAAAAAAAAGAATTTGTTGAGACGGAACTAAAGATATCAAATTCTTACCGAGATAACTAGAAGATCCAACTAATACGAATCCTAGTGAACCTAAAAAAAGGATAATGGCCCAGCAGAAATTACTTATTTTTCGAGACCCCACTATAAGTTCTATCCATATATGTTCTGATCGCCAACTCATACTAGATCCAGTTGCATTTTATTGGAATTGAGAAAATAGTCCAAATGAATTTGACTTTCGTTTTTTGTTTCCGAAGTAACTCTCATCAACTAGCGTCATTCGGATGTAACCCTTTAGGAGTAATTCATCTAATTGGTTAGATCCAATTGGTTAGATCTAAAATAAGAATATCCCTTTTATATGATCTCCTATAGATACATTAACTTTACATTTCATACATCTACCTCGATTCCGATCTATTTGAAAATGGATATAATTTGTTTGCCCGTATATTTACGCATACATAAGAGCTATGTTCATAGGAAACCACCCTATTCTACTAAATAGGTATCTGTGTTATCTATATCTAAGTCTTGCAAAAAAATAGATAAGATTTGCATCTATCAAATCTAAAAAATCTTGTTTTTTTGCACATGAAGAGATAAAGAAGCCATTGCAATTGCCGGAAATACTAGGCCCACTAAAGGCACAAAGAGAGAGGGTAAGTTGTTAAGAGTTGTCATAGAATGGGGACCTCGATTTAATATTTTTACCTGTTATTGTTAGAAAGATATCTTAGAATAATTATAATTCGTAGATAATTATATTGAGTATATCTAAGTGAGTATATATATTAAATAATAAGTGCAAGGAATGGATAATATAATTAAAGAAATGAGACTTGTTCTAAGATATCTTTCTACATGAAATATAGAAATATACGTATGATAATCAATTCTATTCTTGTCTTAAAATTAGAATTCTAATTTTTATTTTTTTTTAATAAAAAAAAAAGTTTCTTACAAATTCACGAGGGATTCGTTAGAATTCAATCCAACAACAGGATTCTTAGTAAAAATAGAGATTCTCGAAAGATATAGTAGAAAGAAAAGATACTTTCTATCTATATTTTATATATTTGAATTATAGATACTATACATACGAAGCAAGAAGGAAAGATGACCTTCGCTTCGGTTTATTTGCCTTGCCCAATTTGAATTTCGAAGAAAGAACCATTTTTTTTTTATCTTGTTGATAGAGGTTTCCTAATTAATAATCAGTAATATCGGTATAAAAAAAGAATTATCCGCACGATTCTTTATACAATTTAAAATTAAATATTATGATTATGTCACCAAAGAAAAAAGCAATTCTTCCGTAGAATTTTTACTTTGATTCCGATAAACTAACTAATTGTTCGCTACAAATACAAAAATGTAACTAAATAAAATAAATTTTACTTAAGGCTCCACTTAACTTAATAAGTGAATTTTAATTCAAAGGAAAAAAAGCGTGAAGCTTAAATAACTCACTCAGAACACCCTTTAAAGGATTACGTGGTACGATTGGATCAAATAAGCCCTTATGGAATAAATATTCAGCCGCTTGTGAACCTTCAGGTACTATCTTATTCAATGTTTGTTCAATTACTCTTTTACCTGCGAATGCAATGTAAGCATTAGGTTCGGCAATAATAATATCCCCCAACATCCCAAAACTAGCCGTTACCCCACCAGTAGTAGGAGATGTAAGGATTGATACATAGAATAACTTTTTATGGGATTGATAATCATATAAAGCAGCAGATATTTTAGCCATTTGCATCAAGCTCAAGCTTCCTTCTTGCATACGTGCGCCCCCGGAAGCACACACTAGAACCAGAGGTAAAAATTTATTGGTAGCGTACTCAATCAAACGAGTGATTTTCTCGCCTACTACGGATCCCATACTACCCCCCATAAACTGAAAATCCATAACTCCAATTGCTATGGGAATACCGTTTAGTCGACCTGTGCCTGTTTGAACAGCATCGGTTAATCCTGTCTTTCTTTGATAAGAATCAATACGATCTTTATAAGGTTCCTCCTCCGAATGAAATTCAATAGGATCCAGAGAAACCATGTCTTCATCCATAGGATCCCAAGTACCTGGATCAATCGAAAGTTCGATTCGATCTGAACTACTCATTTTCAAATGATATCCACATTGGTCACAAATATTCATTTTGGACTTCAAAAGTTTCTTATAATTTAATCCATAACAATTTTCGCATTGAACCCACAAATGCCTATATTTTTGAGTCAAATCGAAATCAGTAGAATTTTCTCTTCGAGTGAAATCAATACCATTCCTGATAGTTCTTATACTGGAGCTCCCCCTTTCATTACTATTTCTACTTTCACCGTAAATGTAACTATAAATGTAACTGTCACTGGAATTTTCACTACTACTTAAAATGGAACTCTCAATACAAATTGGAGAACCAAGATAAGAGTTAATGCAACTAGTAATGTGATTATTCCAACTGTATTTAGTATCATACATGGAACGATCACAGGTCGGATCGTCATTCTTAGATCCATTCTTCAGAGAAGCATAAGTCCGATAACTAAAAAAAGAACTTTCTCCTTCACTCAGTAAAGAAGGATCATTGTCAATCTCAAAAATTTGATTAGTAATATCAAAATATATGGAATAAATATTCCTATTACTATCTCTAACTAAAAAGGTGTCATCAGAGATAAAATTACAAACGTCCCTGATACCCACTAAATGATTAGCATTACTGTAACTAGAACTTTCACTCCAACTATGAATCTTTTTATCCGTATCGTTTATAACCGGATCTTCACTTACACCGGTTTCCTCAATAGGATCACCAAACCTATCAATTGATTTACTTAGCCCACACCTGTATTCTAATTTTCCTTTATACAACATCGAATTGAACCACCATTTTTCCATAGAACTTTCTTGACCCTATTTACGTGAAAATACAATAGATGAATAGTCATTCGATGAAAAATCATTTGAATATTTCATTTTCTATCGGAATAAGCATAGAAATCCAATCACTAGATCATTAACTAATAAAATAAGGAATGAGTATTGATAAAAAGGATTTTCTTTTGTTTTGGGAGAACGAGAACCCGGAGTATTACTTCACTATAACTATATATAGTTATGATAGAACTCTTTTTTATTATAGAATATTCTAACTATTTTTTTTTAATTCAAAATGGAAATAACGATTTCCTTCATCTTGTGTCAAATTCGCATCGAAAAAAAGAAATATTTTTT